ATTATAAGAAATTTTTGAAGTCAAAAATGAATATTTGTGAACAATGCGGATATTATTTGAAAATAAGTAGTTCAGATAGAATCGAACTTTCGGTTGATCCAGGTACTTGGGATCCGATGGATGACGGCATGGTTTCTCTGGATCCCATTGAATTTCATTCAGAAGAGGAACCTTATAAAGATCGTATTGATTCTTATCAAAAAAAAACAGGATTAACAGAGGCTGTTCAAACAGGTACAGGTCAACTAAACGGGATTCCCGTCGCAATTGCGGTTATGGATTTTCAGTTTATGGGGGGTAGTATGGGATCCGTAGTAGGCGAGAAAATCACCCGTTTGATCGAGTATGCTACCAATAAACTTTTACCTCTTATTCTAGTGTGTGCTTCCGGAGGGGCACGCATGCAAGAAGGAAGTTTGAGCTTGATGCAAATGGCTAAAATATCTTCTGCTTTATATGATTATCAATCAAATAAAAAGTTATTTTATGTATCAATTCTTACATCTCCTACTACTGGTGGAGTAACAGCTAGTTTTGGTATGTTGGGGGATATCATTATTGCCGAACCTAATGCCTATATTGCATTTGCGGGTAAAAGAGTAATTGAACAAACATTGAATAAGACAGTACCTGAAGGTTCACAAGCGGCTGAATATTTATTCCATAAGGGCTTATTCGATCCAATCGTACCACGTAACCCTTTAAAAGGTGTTCTGAGTGAGCTATTTCAGCTCCACGCCTTTTTTCCTTTCAATAAAAATTCAATCAAGTAGAGTCTTGAGTTCCACTTTTTTTTTGTGGCGAACAACTAGTTAGTTAGTTTATCAGAATCAAAATAAAAAACCGAAAAAATGAATTTTTATTTGGTGACATAAGATTTAATTGTAGAAAGAATCATGCGGATAATCGTTGTTTTTTTACCGATATTGCTGATTAGTAATATCGGTAAAAAAACAACAACATAAACAGCGAATTCTTCCTTCGAATTAGGAGGCAAGGCAAATAAAACGAATTTCGTGTTCTGTTCGCCTGTTCTATATGTATATATTTCAAATATAGAAAATATAGAATCTTGCATCTTTCTATATCTCCCAAGAAGTCCCCTTTTTATAAGAATTCCTGCTCTTGGGTCGGATTCTAACGAATCTTTCGGGGATTTTTAAATTTTTAAGAGACTCTTTTTTTTATTAAAAAAGAAATTAGAAGAAGAAGATAAGAACAATATAAGAATAAAAATAAAAGAAGTAAGAATAATAAAGAAAGTGGATTATCATACATACATCTATTTCATGTAGAAAGATGAATAAGTCCGTTTATTTAGTTCGACATTGCTTGCACTTATTATATATACTCACTTCGATATACTTAGTATACTAATATACGAATTATAATATGAATTATAATTATTAATTATTATAAGATATCCTTATAACAATAACAGGTACAAATATTAAATTGAGGTACCCCATTCTATGACAATTCTCAACAACTTACCCTCCTTTTTTGTGCCTTTAGTGGGCCTAGTATTTCCGGCAATTGCAATGGCCTCTTTATCTCTTCATGTTCAAAAAAAAAAGATTTTTTAAATCTGATGTGGTCAAATCTCATCTAGTTTTTTTTTTCAAGACTTAGCGAACAAGGATATCTATTTAGTAGAATATTGTATAAGAATAACAGGTGGCTTTCTCCGAACATAAATGAAAAGGATCTTATACATGCGTAAACATGATATATGGACAGACGAATTCTAGCAATAAAAAAAAAAATAGGCTGGGATCCGAACTCATGTCTGAAATTAAAGTAAATCTATCCATATGTATGTAGCTATTGATAGGGAATCATATGAGGGGGATGCTTTTATTTTATTATATCTAACCAATTCGATTAATTACTACTAAAAGTTCACATCAGAATAGTACTAGTTGATGAGAGTTACTTCGGAAAAAAAAAGTAAAGTGCAATTTTTTTGTTATTCCATAAAATGCAACTGGATCTACTATGTATGAGTTGGCGATCAGAATATATATGGATAGAATTTATAGCGGGATCTCGCAAAACAAGTAATTTCTGCTGGGCGTTTATCCTTTTTTTAGGTTCATTAGGATTCTTATTGGTTGGAATTTCGAGTTATCTTGATAAGAATTTGATATCCTTCTTTCCGTCTCAACAAATCCTTTTTTTCCCACAAGGGATCGTAATGTCTTTCTATGGGATCGCGGGTCTCTTTATTAGTTCCTATTTGTGGTGCACAATTACATGGAATGTAGGTAGCGGTTATGATCGATTTGATAGAAAAGAAGGAATAGTGTGCATTTTTCGTTGGGGATTTCCTGGAAAAAATCGCCGCATCTTTTTACGATTCCTTATGAAAGATATTCAGTCCATCAGAATAGAAGTAAAAGAGGGTATTTATGCTCGTCGTGTCCTTTATATGGAAATCAGAGGCCTGGGAGACGTTCCCTTGACTCGTACTGATGAGAATTTGACTCCACGGGAAATTGAGCAAAAGGCTGCGGAATTGGCCTATTTCTTGCGTGTACCAATTGAAGTATTTTGAAAAAAAGAAACTGCAAAATAAATGCTTTCTCAGCAAGAGGAAAACCCCTAAGAATCCTTTTTTTCTATAAGCATAACTTACTTAATTAAAGTTTTTTCAGAACGCCTCATGGGGCCAAAGCAAGGCAAACGTGTACGTGGCGGCCATAATATAAAACGAAACCTTTTTTGTTTTTGTCTGTCAATTTTTTTTTTGAAATATTTGATATTTTCTTTTTTAATAAACAGGAAGTTCTTTCATTTCGAAATCCGAAAAAGATTCATTATTGGAATCTTTATTTGAATCTTTCGGGCATTCATCAAAGGGGAGTAATTACTTCGAATATTCGATCAATTAAGATATCTGGAAACAATCTATTTTTTTATTATTTCTTTATTTGAATTCGAATTCGAAGTGGATTCTTCTTCTATTTCTGTATTTTTTCTACACTAGATTCAAGGACTAACCTCTGAATCACAACTAGGCTCGATTAATAAATTAATAATTAATAGGCGCGATACCTTATAATAGAACTTATGCTTGATAGAAATATTAGATCGCATAGAGTCAACGAATGAGGTGACAATTCACAGATGAAAAAATGACAAAAAAGAGCGCATCTATTCCCCTTCGATATCTTTCATTTATAGTATTTGTAGTCTTTTTGCCCCGGTGGATCACTCTCTCGTTTAATAAAAGTCTAGAATCTTGGGTTACTAATTGGTGGAATACTAGCAAATCCGAAACTTTTTTGAACGATATTCAAGAAAAGAGTATTCTAGAAAAATTCATAGAATTAGAGGAGCTATTTCTCTTGGATGAAATGGTAAAGGAATTCCCGGAAAGACATCTACAAAAGTTTCGTATGGGGCTCCACAAAGAAACAATCCAATTGATCAAGATACACGATGAGGATCATATCCATACAATTTTGCACTTCTCGACAAATCTAATCTGTTTCGTTATTCTAAGTGCTTATTCTATTCTGGGTAATGAAGAACTTGTTTTTCTTAATTCTTGGGTTCAAGAATTCCTATATAATTTAAGCGACACAATAAAAGCCTTTTCCATTCTTTTAGTAACTGATTTATGTATCGGATTCCATTCGCCCCACGGTTGGGAACTAATGATTGGCTATGTCTATAACGATTTTGGATTTTTTCATAATGATCAAATTATATCTGGTCTTGTTTCAACTTTTCCAGTCATTCTAGATACAATTTTCAAATATTGGATTTTCCTTTATTTAAATCGTGTATCTCCATCACTTGTAGTGATTTATCATTCAATGAATGACTGAAAAACGAGTCAATTAGAATGTTTCTTACTTTGTACCTAAGCAAAGCATTCCAGGTCGTACTTACCTTACCCTTTCTACCCATTCAGAGGATTCCTCCTATATTCCAGTAAAATTATTTCAGTAAATAGCAAAATCGTGGATAGGGAACTATACTAGCGACCTACCCAATTTTATTGTAGAAATTTTCGGGATCAACGATTGGACCATGCAAATTAGAAATACTTTTTCTTCGATAAAGGAAGAGATTACTCGATTCATTTCCGTATCACTCATGATATATATAATAACTCGGGCCTCCATTTCAAATGCATATCCCATTTTTGCGCAGCAGGGTTTTGAAAATCCACGAGAAGCCACTGGTCGTATTGTATGCGCCAATTGCCATTTAGCTAATAAACCTGTGGATATTGAGGTTCCGCAAGCGGTACTTCCTGATACTGTGTTTGAAGCAGTTGTTAGAATTCCTTATGATATGCAACTGAAACAAGTTCTTGCTAATGGTAAAAAGGGGGGGTTGAATGTAGGGGCCGTTCTTATTTTACCGGAAGGGTTTGAATTAGCCCCCCCCAGTCGTATTTCTCCCGAGATGAAAGAAAAGATAGGCAATCTATCTTTTCAGAATTACGGCCCCACTAAAAAAAATATTCTTGTGATAGGGCCTGTTCCTGGTAAGAAATATAGTGAAATCACTTTTCCTATTCTTTCCCCGGATCCCGCGACTAATAAAGATGTTCACTTCTTAAAATACCCAATATACGTAGGTGGTAACAGGGGCAGGGGCCAGATTTATCCCGACGGGACAAAAAGTAACAATACGGTTTATAATGCTACAGCAGCGGGTATAGTAAGCAAAATCATACGAAAAGAAAAAGGGGGGTACGAAATAACCATAACGGATGCATTGGATGGACGCCAAGTGGTTGATATTATCCCTCCAGGACCAGAACTTCGTGTTTCAGAGGGCGAATCTATCAAACTTGATCAACCATTAACAAGTAATCCTAATGTGGGTGGATTTGGTCAGGGAGATGCAGAAATAGTACTTCAAGATCCACTACGTGTCCAAGGCCTTTTGTTCTTTTTGGCATCTGTTGTTTTGGCACAAATCTTTTTAGTTCTTAAAAAGAAACAGTTTGAGAAGGTTCAATTGTCCGAAATGAATTT